TGGATTGATCACGAGTCGAAATATGGTTAGGGCTCTTATGTGTCTTGAACTTATATTAAATGCGGTTAATATAAATTTTGTAACATTTTCTGATTTTTTTGATAGTCGTCAATTAAAAGGAGCTATTTTTTCCATTTTTATTATCGCTATTGCCGCCGCTGAAGCAGCTATTGGCCTTGCTATTGTTTCATCAATTTATCGTAATCGAAAGTCAACTCGAATCAATCAATGTAATTTGTTGAAAAAATAATATTAATTAAATAAATTTGAAATAAGCAGGTCTACCTCGTAAATTTTGGTATTGGTAGCACAAAGATAAAAACTCAAAGTATTTTGGCTCTCTTTCATAACTCAATTCAGAACAAAATGGATTCCAAAACGCTGGAAACTCATTGATTCGTCTAATATCTAAATCGAGTTTATCTTTTTTTTAATACTAAATTTAGTAGATCGAAAATTGATGCCCTTCAAAAATGTATAAATCCAATGTCACATTCAGTCAAAATTTATGATACATGTATTGGATGTACTCAATGTGTTCGAGCCTGCCCCACAGATGTGTTAGAAATGATACCTTGGGACGGATGTAAAGCAAAACAAATTGCTTCAGCTCCAAGAACAGAGGATTGTGTCGGTTGTAAGAGGTGTGAATCCGCTTGTCCAACAGATTTCTTGAGTGTTCGTGTTTACTTATGGCATGAAACAACTCGCAGCATGGGTCTAGCTTATTGATACCTCACTTAAAACTTTACTTGAATTCAACTCATTTGTTTTACCGAGAAAACCCGAGCGCAAAATTTTTTTGCGCACCGGTTTTCTGGCCCAAGTGTATTTTGCCTTTACTACGAATGATTTTCCTTGGTTAACTATAATTGTATTTTTACCAATAACTGCGGGTTCTTTACTTTTTTTTCTTCCACATAGAGGAAATAAGGTAATCAGATGGTATACAATCTGTATATGTATTTTAGAGCTCCTTCTACTAACCTATGTATTCTGTTATCATTTCCAATCAGATGATCCATTAATCCAATTGGTGGAAGATTATAAATGGATTTATTTTTTCGATTTCCATTGGAAATTAGGAATAGATGGACTTTCTATAGGATCTATTTTATTAACGGGATTTATCACTACTTTAGCTACGGTAGCAGCCTGGCCTCTTACTCGGGATTCGAGATTATTCCATTTTTTACTATTAGCAATGTATAGCGCTCAAATAGGGCCATTTTCTTCTCAGGACCTTTTACTGTTTTTCATCATGTGGGAGTTAGAATTAATTCCGGTTTATCTCCTTCTATCCATGTGGGGAGGAAAGAAACGGATGTACTCAGCAACGAAATTTATTTTGTACACCGCAGGAGGTTCTGTTTTTCTATTAATGGGAGTTATGGGTCTTGGTTTATATGGTTCTAACGAACCAACATTAGATTTTGAAACATCAATTAATCGACCGTATCCTGTGGCCTTGGAAATACTATTTTATATTGGATTTTTTATTTCGTTTGCTGTCAAATCGCCGATTCTACCTTTCCATACATGGTTACCTGATACTCACGGCGAAGCTCATTACAGTACTTGTATGCTTTTAGCCGGAATCTTATTAAAAATGGGAGCATATGGATTGATTCGGATTAATATGGAATTATTACCTCATGCTCATTCGATTTTTGCTCCCTGGTTGATAATAATAGGCACAATTCAAATAATCTATGCAGCTTTAACTTCTTCCGGCCAACGTAATTTTAAAAAAAGAATAGCCTATTCTTCTGTATCGCATATGGGTTTGATACTTATAGGAATTAGTTCTATAACGGACGCAGGACTCAATGGAGCCCTTTTACAAATAATTTCTCATGGATTTATTGGGGCGGCCTTTTTTTTCTTGGCAGGAACAAGTTATGATAGAATACGTCTTGTTGATCTCGACAAAATGGGCGGCGTAGCTATCCCAATGCCAAAAATATTTACAATGTTTAGTAGTTTTTCTATGGGCTCCCTCGCATTACCAGGTATGAGTGGTTTTGTTGCAGAATTAATCGTATTGTGGGGGCTAATTACCAGTCAAAAATATCTTTTCATGCCAAAAATTCTACTGACGTTTGTAATAGCAATTGGAATGATATTAACACCTATTTATTCATTATCTATGTTACGCCAGATGTTCTATGGATCCAAGTTATTTAATGCTCCTACTTCTTATCTTTTTGATTTTGGCCCGCGCGAGTTGTTTGTTTCAATCGCTATCTTTCTACCTATAATAGGGATCGGAATCTACCCGGATTTTGTTCTGTCACTTTCAGTTGAGAAGGTTGAAGTTCTTTTATCTAGTTTTTTATAATAATTTTTTCTAAAGAAAAAATTAGATAATTTTTAAAAACTTGTTGTAGAATAGAAAAAGAATGCTTTTTTTCGATTCTTTTAAATCAAAGTCAAACAAAAATGAATTTTCATTTTAACCCGATATGCGCGGTCTTTGCGAGAACCGCGCGAATCACTACACTATTGGTACTGGATTCACGCAATTCGTTACAAAGATAACTCGCGTTAGTTTGTATTAATAGGAAACTTCCTTAGCTAGACGTTAATGTAAATGAACCATAACTATGTAGCCCTATTCCTAATAAATTAACTCCAAAATAGCATATCCAAATTATCAGAAAACCTAGAGCCGCCACCAGTGCAGAATTTTCACCCGGGAAATTCTTATTTGTTCGAATATGTAAATAAATAGCGAATATCATCCAAGTAATAAAGGCCCAAATTTCTTTTGGGTCCCAACTCCAATATGATCCCCACGCTTCATTCGCCCAGACTGCTCCTGAAATAATACCCATAGTTAAAAAAAGAAATCCTAGACTAATCACACGATAACTCCAAAAATCCAACTGTTGAATTAATTGGCTCTTGTAATAATTTTTCTCAGAAAAAAAAGTACTATTTTCACAAATAGTACTTTGATCATAGCGATATTGGATTTCGTCAAATGAAAATGATTTTAAAAACCGATTATTTTTCTTTCGAAATGTAAAGACTAGAAGTGCAGCGGATAATAATGATCCACACAGAAGAGCGGCATAGCTCAATATCATCATACTTACGTGCATTATTAACCACTCAGATTGGAGCGCAGGGACTAATATTGCAGGTTTTTGTATTTCACTTAAAAGACTTGACGTAGCAAAGCCTTGGGTAAAAAGAGTACTCGAGACGGTTATTTCACTTATATTTTTATTGTTTTTGAAATAGGCAACTATATGAATAAGGGAGAAACTCCACGAAAGAAAGATTAATGATTCGTATAAATCACTTAGTGGAAAATGACCGGAATAAATCCAACGAGTTACTAATAATCCTGTTAAACACAAAAAGGTAGGTATCATGCCCTTTTCTGATAACTCATATGGTTTTATGAATTCAGTGACCAAAAGGTTGAAAAACCTAATTGAAATAACAATTGAAACAATTGAAAAGGAAATATGAATTAATATATGCTCTAAGGTTAAAAATACCATAAAAAAAAGAGTAATCCCTTAATTTAAGTAATAAATTAAAAGCGGGAATTAAATTTATTTTTAATTATAAGATCTATTGTCTGGTGTTTTGAAGACGGCATGCCGCTACTCGGACTCGAACCGAGATGCTCTAGCACTGCTTCCTAAGAGCAGCGTGTCTACCGATTTCACCATAGCGGCTTGTTAGAACCCATAATAGGTTATTTATATTGAATCGTCAAGATTGACAGTGTTTCTTCAGAGAAAACATTGTTGAAAAACAATTCCAATTCATAACAATTAGTTCCCATTTAACGTATTTTAAAAATGTTAAATAACAAAATGTATTTTCTTGCGGAACATAAAAGAAACCTTTTTTTTTATTTTTCCAAAGTAAGACATTGTTTGTATATAATATACCGAGAGTTTTCGTCTTTTTTTTGGTTGGGTAAATATCGGCGAACTTTATAGTAATTCTGAGAAAGACTAAGTTAGACAGTTATACAAGTTTGCAAAATTGAATTGATGAGTTTCCCTTTTTAATTTGAACTAAAGATCTTTTTTTTAATCTTCTATCAATATTTTAAAAATATATAGAAAAATATAGAAAAAGAAAGAATATTATTAGCATTTGACTTATAACAAAAATGTCGATGGGGAAAATAAGACTCCCCATCAACAAAATAAAAAATAGAGTCCTAAAACAAGGTAAAACCTTGTTTTTTCTTATTGTATTTTTTTTATAATTTGCGAAATTTTTAAATTTTTAATGTTCCATTGTTACATATGAACATTTCAAAAAAGAATCTATTTCATATTTATTAGTTCAAACTAATCGAGAGTTCTAATTGATAATTTGATAGTAAGACTGAAATGAGCCAATTTTCGCGTCAAATCAAGTCCGAATTCTTACAATATTTTAGGACTTATTTTCTTGTCGCATAAAAAAACTTTTGGATTTGCCGGTCGAAAGAGATTTTCCTAATGACAAAGCTTGTAATGCCGATGAATCTCCCTTCCTTTTCCAAATATTTTGACGAATACGCTTTTTTGATTTAGAAGTGCGTTTTTTTGGAACTGCCATTTCAAAATGAAGAGATTACTCATTTTTATAGTTGGATGTGAAAGACATCTATTGTTCAAAAGAATCCTTCGTTAATATTCCTTATCTAGTTATTCTTTATAGTCTTTATCAGCACAAAAAAACCTAAATATATGAACCTTGTATACAAGATTCCTACAAATTTTTTGTTCAAAAAAGTTTTTTCTATTCTAGCAAGGCTTTTAAGAACAAATAAGTTGTAAGGATTAGTAGTACTTTTATTTTTCGTTTTTTCTCCGATATTTCTATAATCAGCTATGATATATAAATTTAATTCGTGGAACTAAAAAAAAATCTAAAAGACCTATCTCCAGCGCTTTTTGTTATTCGACACTGCATTTCCATGTAATAAAATCGAAAGAAGTTTTTCAAAAGACAATTTTTTCTAATACCCAATTGAATCTTTCTTCGAGTAACTAGTCCAATGAATCCGTCTAAAAATTTTTTAATTCGAATAAGATTAGTAATTTATCTGTTCTGTTTCCGGATACATCTTTTTATCCTTTCTCACTAAATAAAATTTTCTCAATCAATAAAAAAAAAATCAAGTTTCAAATAAATCATTAAGTTTTATATATAGACTCAGCTATTCTAACGGTTTCTAATAACAAAAAATATCTTTTTATAAAAAAATCCTAATTAAGCTCATAATTAATTAGTTAATAAGTTCAAAAAAATGAAACTAACTAAAAAAAAAAAAATAACGAGGTATTAAGCCGATGCCATTAGTGAATTCCACGGTTTATATCAGAATCAAGTACTTTTGAGTGTAATTCCTGATGCTTGCTATACAAAAAACCATTGTTAGAAAAATTTCTATTTTTTTGACCGCTTCCTAAATTTGTATATTTGCAAAATACAAATATATTAAAAATAAAGAAGTCCGTTCTTTTTTACGGAACTTGGTCATAGTATTTTTCCACGTCTAACTTCTTTTTTTGAATATTTGAACTATTTCAAAAAACTCAGATACAGAATTAAAAACAAGTATCAAATGTTAAATTTTTATTTACGTTAATTTTTTTAAGTTAGTGCATATTTTGCTTTTTTTATTGATCCCTTTTGAAAGGGGTGGGTCCAGTTAATCGGAAGCCACTAATTCAGACTAAAAAACTTTTTCTATGGAACAAACATATCAATATGCATGGATAATACCTTTCCTTCCCCTTTCAGTTCCTATATTAATCGGGGTCGGACTTCTTCTTTTTCCGGCGGCAACAAAAAGTCTTCGTCGTATGTGGGCTTTTCAAAGTGTTTTAGTATTAAGTATAGTCATGATTTTTTCGATCAATTTATCGATTCAGCAACTAAATAGCCGTGCTACCTATCAATATGTCTGGGCTTGGATTGTCAATAATGATTTTTCTTTAGAATTTGGCTACTTAATCGATTCGCTTACTTCTATTATGTCAATATTGATCACTACTGTTGGAATTTTGGTTCTTATTTATAGTGATAATTATATGTTTCATGATCGTGGATATTTAAGATTTTTTGCTTATATGAGTTTTTTCAGTACTGCCATGTTGGGATTAGTTACTAGTTCCAATTTGATACAAATTTATATTTTTTGGGAATTAGTAGGGATGTGTTCCTATCTATTAATAGGATTTTGGTTCACACGTCCTGTTGCAGCAAATGCTTGTCAAAAAGCGTTTGTAACTAATCGTGTTGGGGATTTTGGTTTATTATTGGGAATTTTGGGTTTTTATTGGATAACAGGAAGTTTTGAATTTCGAGATTTATTTCAAATATTCAATAATTTGATTTTTCATAATCAGCTAAATTTTTTATTTAGTACGTGGTGCGCTGTTTTATTTTTTTCTGGTGCCGTTTCGAAATCTGCGCAATTCCCCCTTCATGTATGGTTACCAGATGCGATGGAAGGACCAACTCCAATTTCGGCTCTTATCCATGCCGCTACTATGGTAGCCGCGGGAATTTTCCTTGTAGCTCGACTTTTACCTCTTTTCATTAATATACCTCACATAATGAATTTCATTTCTTTCATAGGGATAATAACACTATTTTTTGGAGCTACTTTAGCTCTTGCTCAAAAAGACATTAAGAGAGGTTTAGCCTATTCCACCATGTCTCAATTGGGTTATATGATGTTAGCTCTAGGTATGGGGTCTTCTCGAAGTGCTTTATTTCATTTGATTACTCATGCTTATTCGAAAGCATTATTGTTTTTGGGATCGGGTTCTGTCATTCATTCAATGCAAACTATTGTTGGTTATTCTCCGACTAAAAGTCAAAATATGGCTTTTATGGGAGGTTTAAAAAAACATGTACCAATTACCAAAAGCTCTTTTTTATTAGGCACACTTTCTCTTTGTGGGATTCCCCCTCTTGCTTGTTTTTGGTCCAAAGATGAAATTCTTAATGATAGTTGGTTATATTCAGAAATTTTTGCAATAATAGCTTGGTCTACGGCGGGATTAACCGCATTTTATATGTTTCGGATCTATTTACTTACTTTTGAAGGACATTTAAATGCTCATTTTCAAAATTTCAGTGGAAAAACAAAGACTTCCCTCTATTCAATATCTCTATGGGGTCAAGGAGGTTTTAAAGTCAATAACAAAAACTTTCGTTTGTTAACTTTATTAATAATGAAAAAAAATAAAAGTGCTTTTTTTTTTTCACAGAAGATAGATGGAATTAATGAGAATGCAAGAACTAGAAGCCAACCTTTTCTTACTATTTCTCGTTTTGGCAAGAAGAAAACTTTTGCATATCCGTATGAATCGGATAATACTATATTATTTCCTATACTTATATTAGTCTTTTTTACTTTCTTTGTTGGATTTATAGGAATTCCTTTTAATAGCGTTGATTTAGATATTTTATCCAAATGGTTAACCCCCTCTATAAATCTGTTACATCAAAATTCGAATAATT